AAAATGCAGTTAATCCCGCGGTGAAACAGGCAATTATGGCAAGAATCGGTGAATACAACCAACTATCATTAAGAATTTCATCTTTGGACCAAAAACAGCCAAGAGGCGGAATACCACAAAGAGAAAGTGTACCTACTAAAAAAGATGTTTTTGTAATGGGTACCTGTTTTCTTAAGCCTCCCATAAGACCCAAATTCTGGCTTTTATCTGGAGAATAGCCAACAATAGTTTCCATTGAATGAATAATGGATCCGGAGCCTAAAAACAACAATGCTTTGGAATAAGCATGAGTGATCAAATGAAACAAAGCCGCTTGATAAGAACCCATACCGAGAGCCAACATCATATAGCCCAATTGAGACATTGTAGAATAAGCTAAACCCCTCTTAATATCTTTTTGAGCAAGACCTAAAGTGGCCCCTAAAAGTAAGGTTATTATACCTATCAAAGCTATTAGATTCATTATGGAAGGTAAAACTATTAAAAGCGGGAGAAGCCTGGCGACAAGAAAAATTCCGGCCGCTACCATAGTAGCAGCATGTATAAGAGCTGAAATAGGGGTAGGTCCTTCCATGGCATCGGGTAACCATATATGAAGGGGAAATTGAGCAGATTTAGCAATTGCACCAGCAAATAATAGAAAGGCACACAAAGTATAAAATAAAAAATTACCTTCATTATTATAAACCAAGTTATTGAATATTTCAAATAAATCCCGAAATTCTAAACTGCCCGTTATCCAATAAAACCCTAAAATTCCTAATAATAAACCAAAATCTCCAACGCGATTGGTCACAAACGCTTTTTGACAAGCATTCGCTGCAGTAGGCCGGGTGAACCAAAACCCTATTAATAGATAAGAACATATTCCGACGAATTCCCAAAAAAAATAAATTTGTATCAGATTAGAACTAGTAACTAATCCTAACATTGACATATTGAAAAAACTCATATAAGCAAAAAACCTCAAATATCCCTGATCGTGAGACATATAATTGTCACTGTAAATAAGAACCATAATTCCAACAGTAGTGATTAATATTAACATAATAGAAGTAAGTGGGTCAACTAAATAACCAAATTCTAAAGAAAAGTCATTATTGATAGTCCAAGACCATATAGATAGATAGATAGACGGGTTATTCGTTTGTTGAATAGCCAGATAGGTTGAAAAAATCATAACTAGACTTAAGAATAAAATACTAGGAAAAACCCACATACGGCGAAGATCCTTTGTTGCCGTGGGAAAAAGTAGAAGTCCTGCTCCTATTAATATAGGAACTGGAAGGGGAATAAAAGGTATAATCCATGAATATTGATATGTATATTGCATAAAAAAAATTATTTTTATCTTAATTAATTGTTTCTGATTTAACGGCTATTAGTTTTTTTTTAATGAAAGGGGTCGGTTAATAAAAAAAAAATATTAAAATATAGAATTTTATCGACTTTATTATTAGTACGTATTATTACAATAATTTATATATCTATAGAACAAGGATAAAAAATTACACCAAAATAAGTTTTTGACCTGAATAAAAAAAAACTAGAATTTTAACCAGAAAAGTTATTTTTTTTGTTGGCTTATACTGAATTGATTGTCTTTTATTGTAAAAAAAGAAATGTCTTTTTTTAGTAAAGGCTAGGGTCTTCAAACCATAACATCCAAGACTCGGCGTTCCCTAAAATTAAAAGGAGGAATTAATAAAAAAACTTTTATAAATTTAATAGATTAAATACGAGGCTCTTGCACATTTTAAAATGAAAATTAGATACAAATTAAAAGTACTCTTTGTGTGAGCCTGTACAATTAAATTTAAAATTAATAAGGTGCGGGGGTTGGTTTATTAAAACTTTCTATTTTTTTTTTTTTTTAGCTCATTTTATTACCGGTATAAATACATGTAGGACAACAAAAATAAATTATACAGAGCTATAAAGAAGGGTATATAGTCTTTTTTTTACTATATTTACGCAATTTTTTTTCTAGGGGGTATACTCACTAGAAAAGAAATGGATAATTAATAGTAAAAAACAATTGGTTTTTTGAACAATAGATAATAGATGTCTTTGACATCCAACTACAGCAATTAAAAACTTATTCAATTTTTTAATGGCAGTTCCGAAAAAACGTACTTCTATCTCAAAAAAACGTATTCGTAAAAATCTTTGGAAAAAGAAAGGCTATTGGGCAGCATTGAAAGCTTTTTCATTAGGTAAATCTCTTTCTACAAGGAATTCAAAAAGTTTTTTTTATGCACCAAATAAATAATTAAAGATTGGAAAAACCTGAGTTGTTTTGATTCGAAAAGCAGCCAGTCTAATTTGTTTCTAATTAATTGTAAATTGTTTATAATGTCTTTATAAGTTTTATATTATAAGTTAGAAAAAATTTACAAAAAATTTGTATTTTTTTTTATTAGAATAAATTTATATTCATATATATATAAGTAAAAATTTATAAATATAATTAAAAAGAAAAATCTATACTCTCTAATGTTTTGTTTTTATAATTCACAAATTTTTGTTTCTTTGAAATAAGGAATAAACACAAGAAGAAGATTTAACCTTTCTTTTGAGTATGTTTTATCGTTTTTATGATGGGGAAAATAAGAATCCCCATCGATATTAAAAAAATAAAAGCCCTTTCCTTTTTTAAGTGATTATAGGACGAATATGAATACGCAAATTTTAGATCCTATGTTTCCACTCGAAGATCAATCAATAAATATATATTGAATTGACTACTTCACTCTCGACAATTGAAAATAAAGGGGGTTATTATCATTTCGAACAAGCCGCTATGGTGAAATCGGTAGACACGCTGCTCTTAGGAAGCAGTGCTAAAGCATCTCGGTTCGAGTCCGAGTGGCGGCATGTCATCTTCTAAAAAAGTAAGTACTATACTAAGTTCAACTACCGAGTTCAATTCAATTATCCTATAATTGAAATTGAATTGAACCCCCCCTTTTTTTTATTTAAAATTTGTTATGATATTTTCTACTTTAGAGCATATATTTACACATATATCCTTTTCAGTCGTTTCAATTGTAATTACAATTCATTTGCTAATCTTATTAGTAGATGAAATCGTAGGACTCTCTGATTCGTCAGAAAAGGGGATGATGACTACTTTTTCCTGTATAACAGGATTATTAGTTACTCGTTGGATTTATTTGCAACATTTACCATTAAGTAATTTATATGAATCATTAATCTTTCTTTCATGGAGTTTCTCCAGTATTCATATGGTTCCGTATTTAAAAAAAATGAAAACCTATTTAAATTTAAACGCAATAACCGCGCCAAGTGCTATTTTTACCCAAGGTTTTGCTACTTCAGGCCTTTTAACTGAAATGAATCAATCCGAAATATTAGTACCCGCTCTTCAATCCCATTGGTTAATGATGCACGTAAGTATGATGGTATTGGGCTATGCAGCTCTTTTATGCGGATCATTATTATCACTAGCTCTTCTAGTTATTACATTTAAAAATTTCATACTTAATTTTATTAAAATAAAAAATTTCGTAAATGAACCGTTTTCGCCAGGCGAGATTCAATACATAATAGAAAAAAAGAATCGTTTAATAAAAACTTATTTTATTTTTTCTAGGAATTATTACCGGTTTCAATTGATTGAACAATTGGATTTTTTGAGTTATCGTATTATTAGTCTAGGGTTTATCTTTTTAACGATAGGTATTCTTTCGGGAGCAGTATGGGCTAATGAAGCATGGGGGTCATATTGGAATTGGGATCCAAAGGAGACTTGGGCATTTATTACTTGGACCGTATTTGCAATTTATTTACATATTAGAACAAATAAAATTTTTAAAAGTGAAAATTCCGCAATTGTGGCCTCGATGGGCTTTCTTATAATTTGGATATGCTATTTTGGGGTTAATTTATTAGGAATAGGGTTACATAGTTATGGTTCATTTCCATTAACATCTAATTGAATTGGAGAAAGTACTTGAAAAATAAACATAGGAAAGTATAAGTATATATTAAGAAAACTTGGTGTAATCAAGCGAGAACCCTTTTCTTTTTTTCATTTCCATTACTTGATTCAAAAGGTTCTCGCTTGATTACATACATAGTTATAATAAAACTCCCATTTATTTTACTCCAACTTCAGAGAAGAAAAAGTACTTATTTTTCGTTGTCCAAGAAACAATTTTAAAAATCATAAGATTTTTGTTTGAGTTTTTAGTTTCCTCATGAAAACTATGGATAAAAAAAATTAGATAGAAGAGCTTCGACTTTATCAACCGATAGTGAGAAAACGAAATCTGGATAAATACCAATAGATATTACAGGTAAAAGAATAGATATCGAAAGAAACAATTCTCGCGGCCCAGAATCAACAAAATACGAGTTTGGGACATTAAAAAGCTTGTATCCATAGAACATCTGACGTAACATAGATAATGAATAAATAGGAGTTAATATTATTCCAATTGCCATTACAAAAGTAATTAGTATTTTGGACATTAAAAGATATTTTGGGCTGGTAAGTATTCCAAAAAATACTATCAATTCTGCAACAAAACCGCCCATGCCCGGTAATGCAAGCGAGGCCATTGATAACATACTGAAAGTCGTAAATATTTTTGGAATTCTGATAGCCATTCCGCCCATTTCATCGAGATAAACGAGACGTATTCGATCATAACTGGTTCCTGCCAAGAAAAAAAGTGCAGCGCCAATAAATCCATGAGAAATTATTTGTAAAATGGACCCGTTGAGTCCTGTATCGCTTATAGAACCAAGTCCTATAATTATGAAACCCATATGAGATACGGAGGAATAAGCTATTCTTTTTTTTAAATTACGCTGACCAGGAGATGTTGAAGCTGCATAGATTATTTGAATTGTGCCGATTATCATCAACCAAGGAGAAAATAGAGAATGGGCGCGGGGCAATAATTCCATATTTATCCGAACCAACCCATATGCTCCCATTTTTAATAAGATCCCAGCTAGAAGCATACAAGTACTGTAATGTGCCTCTCCATGAGTGTCTGGTAACCAAGTATGTAAGGGTATAATCGGCGATTTAACAGCAAAAGCAATAAAAAATCCAATATAGAGGAGAATTTCGAGTTCTACGGGATACGATTGATTAGCCGATGTTTCAAAATTTAATGTTGGTTCATTAGAACCAGCTAAACAAATACCTAGAATTGCCATTAATAAAAAGGCGGAACTTCCCGCAGTGTACAAAATAAATTTTGTCGCTGAATACAAACGTTTCTTTCCTCCCCACATGGCTATAAGTAGATAAACTGGAATTAATTCTAATTCCCACATGATGAAAAAAAGTAAAATGTCTTGGGAAGAAAATGGTCCGATTTGACCGCTATACATTGCTAACAGCAGAAAATGGAATAATCGGGACTCTCGAGTAACCGGCCGAGCCGCTAAAGTAGCTAAAGTAGTGATAAACCCCGTCAGCAAAACGGGTCCTATAGAAATTCCATCTATTCCCAATCTCCAGGAAACATCAAAAAAAAGGCTCCATTTATAATCCTCTATGAGTTGGATTAACGGCTCGTCCAATTGGAAATGATACCCAAATGCATAGGTTGTTAGAAGGAGTTCTATTATACATATAGAAATAGTATACCACCTAATTACCTTATTTCCTCTCTGAGGAAAAAAGAAAATTAGGGAACCCGCAAATATTGGAAAAACTACAACTATCGTTAACCAAGGAAAAAAATTCGTAGTAAAAATAAGATACACTTGGACCAGAAAAGCGCGTGCTCAAAAACATATATTTTTTGAGTACGCGCTTTTGTCGGTAAAGGTAAAAAATTCAAATGTAGTCGTATTCAAGTCGGGGTTTTTGAAACGTATCAATAAGCTAGACCCATACTTCGAGTTGTTTCATGCCACAAATAAACCCGAACACTCAAGAAATCCGTTGGACAGGCGGATTCACATCTTTTACAACCCACACAATCCTCTGTTCTTGGAGCAGAAGCAATTTGCTTAGCTTTACACCCGTCCCAAGGTATCATTTCTAATACATCCGTGGGGCAAGCTCGGACACATTGAGTACACCCTATACACGTATCATAAATCTTTACAGAATGCGACATTGGATCTATTTATTTTGTTTTTTAATAAATTTTCGATCTAGTAAACTTTTAAATGAATCATATATTTAGATACTAGATGAATCAATGATTTAGATTTCTCAGAATTTTTCTAATCAATCTACTTATGGATCGACTCATGGGAGAGAACCAAGATACTTTGATTTCTTATATTTTCGCAAACATGGTCATACAGAATGTATAATACAAGCTAATTCGAATTTATGAATATTCTAATTTGTATGGTTAATACATTCGTACTACCTACTTATTTAACAAATTTGATTGATTGATACGAATTGATTTTCTATTACGATAAATTGACGATACAATAGCAGGTCCAATAGCTGCTTCGGCGGCTGCAATGGCTATAACAAAAATGGAGAAAATATTTCCTTTTAATTGGCGGCTATCAAAAAAATCAGAAAATGTTACTAAATTTATATTAACTGCATTCAGTATAAGTTCAAGACACATAAGAGCTCTAACCATATTTCGGCTGGTGATCAATCCATAGATACCGATAGAAAATAAGTAGGCACTCAAAACAAGTACATGTTCCAGCATCATTGAACAACTCCTTATTAATTTCGATTCATTTCAATATAACATGAATAACAAAGCAACCCATTCAATTTACGAGAATATAATATAAAAACTAAAGTATGGAACAAATAAATCTATTTGGAATAGGTCGAATAAAAAAATTTCTATTTTAGACATAAACAATTTAAAATTTTGGAAATAAATGCGATAACACAGAATGAAATTTTATTTAGATTGCTGTTGATAAGTCGATCGAATTTTTATTATTGGCGCGCCACGGAAATCGCACCTATCAAACCGGCTAAAAGAATTATCGAAATGAATTCAAAGGGAAGAAAAAACTCTGTTGATAAATGAATTCCGATTTGTTGACTATTACTTATCAAATCATGTTCTATAATCTGGTTTGATCTTGTAGTCCAAATAATTCCGTACCATGACGTATCTGTAATAGTAGTCATTAGTAAACCAAACATACTTGTACAAACCAGCAAAGTAACCCCATTCCCAACGGCCCAAAGATTAAAATCTTTGTAATATTCTGAACCGTGCATAAACATTACAGCAAATATGATTAAAACATTTATAGCTCCCACATAAATAAGGAGTTGCGCAGCAGCTACAAAATAGGAATTTGATAGAATATAGAATAGGGATATAGAAACAAGAACTAATCCCAATGAAAAGGCAGAATAAATTGCGTTGATAAGTAATACGACTCCTATACCGCCTAAGATAAGACCTAATCCCAGAAAGACTAAAAGAAAATCATGTATGGGTGCGTGCAAATCCATTATATGTAGGATAAGAGATAAAAAAAGATTTCATGACCTTATTGAGACCGGACCAGAAAAAAGAGTTGATTTGACGATTCATAAGAAATTTCTACTTGCATTAAATCCTAGGGGGTGTGAATTAATCTGGGTACAGTTTTTGTTCAAATTTCATGGTTTCCCGGAATAAAGCAGCTCGAATATGAAACTAGCCATTTCAAAAAAATGTCAGAGATATTAATTAATGAATTTTCAATCCAAATTAAGATGCAATTCTTACCAAGGAATAACCTGTTGATATTTGTAGTTATTGAGACCAAACAAAACAGAAAAACTTTTTTCTTTAAATCAAAACTGAACCTCAGGAATTCCAAATTTTTATTTAATTAAAGATTTACTCATTTTTTATTTGAGGCGAATTCAAAATAGTTCGAATTGTATAATCGTCAATTACTACTATTGGTAAACGACCCAGAGCTATTTGATTGTAATTCAATTCGTGGCGATCATAAGTAGAAAGTTCATATTCTTCAGTCATTGCTAAACAATTTGTTGGACAATACTCAACACAGTTACCACAAAATATACATATTCCAAAATCAATACTGTAATTACATAACCGTTTCTTGCGAATATCAGTTTCCAATTTCCAGTCAACCACGGGTAAATCTATTGGACATACACGAACACATACTTCACAAGCAATACATTTATCAAATTCAAAATGGATTCGACCGCGGAAACGATCCGCGGTGATTACTTTTTCATAAGGATATTGAATAGTTATGGGTAAACGATTTACGTGGGATAAGGTAATCATGAAACTTTGACCAATGTATCTTGCAGCTCGTACTGTTTGTTGACCATAATTCATGAACCCAGTTACCATAGGGAACATATCGTGAATATATATATATAATTTTATTTTTGTTTATTTCTCTTGTTTGATCCAAGTTGGAAATATAGGATATCATCGCCTTTTACAGTGAAAATAATTGAGACGAAGTTGTTAATAATAGATTACCGAGAGAAATAGGTAAAAGAAATTTCCATCCAAGATTCAACAGCTGGTCCATTCTTATCCTAGGTAAAGTCCATCTTGTTGTGATAGGAATGAACAAGAACAAATAAGTTTTAGCTAATGTAATAAAGATATCAATTGTCGGTTCAAAAACACCGTATGGTTTATTTATTTCAAAAAACTCAGAAATAAATATGTGCGGAATAGAGATAGTCCAGCCTCCCAAATAAAGAACTGTTACAAATAATGAAGAAACTAATAGGTTTAAATAAGAAGCAACATAAAATAAACCAAATTTGATACCCGAATATTCAGTTTGATAACCTGCTATTAATTCTTCTTCTGCTTCTGGTAAATCAAAAGGTAATCTTTCACATTCTGCTAGGGAAGAAATTAGAAAAATAATAAACCCTATAGGTTGACGCCACAAATTCCATCCCCAAAAACCATATTTTGATTGTGCCTCAACTATATCAACAGTACTTGAACTATTAGATAATCATAGTCGGCGATACCATCCCAGTTTACATCGCTATTCCAGAACCGTACATGAGATTTTCACTGCATACGGCTCCTTGAGGACCTTAAATAAATCTAAGGATCGAGTCATTATTATTTTATTTTGATATGTTTATAAGATGAATAAGGTAAAAGTATATTGTACGACCCCGAATTAGACCGACTGAATTCTGTTTGTTCGACTTTAAAAATTTTATATATTATTAAATTAATTTTAAAAAATTTATTTAAATTAAAGTACTTCTGAATTGATCTCGTCCTTTGATTTAAAAAATTCAAAAATATTTTGAAATTTTATTTGTTGAGTAATAACTTAATTTTTTAATCAAATACTCATTATAAAGATATCAATAACCCTTCCTTTTTACAGACGAAAAGAATTATACATTAATTAAGAAATTATGATCTGAATTCTATCTATATAAATATGAATATAGAACGAATAAAAGTATAAAGAAAGAATAAAAAGAAAGTTTTGATACTATAATTCTTCTTTCGCTTTTTTTGTCGTTTCTATGTCTTCTTTCTGTTTCTGTGAAAAGTGGATTTCCAAAATCAAAACAAAGGATTATTTCGTTTCCAATAGTCATTTATTTAATCGACGGATAGGAGCATACTCTGGATCGGAATTGTAAGAAGTACTGCCTAATCATTTCTACTAACTTAAAGCCCCAATTAATATTCTTTGTACATTATGCAGAAATATTCTTAGTCTTTTACATAATCTCCATTACAAATCCTTTGTGTATTTTGGTGTTTCTACTCATCCACTCGTTTTTGTTTAATCATGCGCTACGTTAAGGTAATTCATGTATGATAATACATACAAACGATAGTGAAAACTCACTATAGTGTATCTTTTTAGCCCGCTTCAAGTCAGGTTACCCCGATCTTGGGGCAAAGGATTTCGTTTGCTTATGTTTATTTCCGTTCGGTTCTTTAACATTTATACATAGAAAATGAGACTTAATTTTTTTACAGCTAGTTTATATATAAGCTGTTTTCTTTCACTCATATAACTCTCGGGTTTAGTTCATCCAGCTGAATATTAAATAAAAAATGAAGATATTTACTCAACTTGTTCTGCCCTATATACTATAAAATAGAAAGGAATAAGTATACAAATTTTTATGTATTAACGAATCGCACGTAGAGATATTGATAACACACATAAAGTTAATGGTATTTCATAACTAATCGATTGAGCAGCAGCTCGTAGACCACCTAAAAAAGAATATTTATTATTTGATCCGTATCCTGACATAAGAAGGCCAATGGGAGCAATACTTGAAATGGCAATCCACAAAAAAACACCGATATTTAGATCCGATAAAACAAGACGAGAACCAAAAGGAACTACCAAATAGCTTACTAAAATGGATATGACCGCTATGGAAGGTCCGATACTGAATAAACGAGTATCTCCTCTAGATGGAAAGAGGTTTTCTTTGAAAAGTAGTTTTGCCCCATCAGCTAAAGCTTGCAGAACTCCTAACGGCCCAGCGTATTCAGGGCCAATACGTTGTTGTAGCCCTGCAGATATTTCTCTTTCTAACCATACAATTACGAGTACACCCATTGTTATTCCCAATACAGGAGTAAAAACAGGAATAAGTATCCATAGAATTCCATAAGCCTGTTTTAAAAATTCCAATCTAGAAAAAGAACTGATATCTTGTACTTCTATTCTATCAATTATCATGTTAACGATCAACTTCTCCCATAATGATATCTATGCTACCTAGTATTGTCATAATATCAGCCAATTTCATTCTTTTAACTAACTGAGGAATAATTTGCAAATTGATAAAACCAGGCGGTCGAATTTTACACCTCCAAGGAAAACCACTTCGATCCCCTATCAAAAAAATTCCCAATTCCCCCTTTGGGGCTTCAACTCTCACATAGAGTTCTTGTTTCGGCAATTCAAATGTAGGAGAAGGTTTTTTACTAATAAATCGATAGTCAAAGTCATTCCATTCTGTATTCCTTTCTTTCCCAAAGTATCGGATTTCTAAATTCTCATATGGCCCCCCCGGAATTCCTTCTAGAGCCTGTTGAATAATTTTTATGGATTCTGTCATTTCGCCAATGCGGACTAGATATCGAGCTAATGAATCTCCTTCTTTTTGCCACTGTACTTCCCAATCAAATTCGTCATAACACTCATAATGATCAACTTTACGGAGATCCCATTGGATTCCAGAAGCTCGCAGGATTGGTCCCGATAAACCCCAGTTTATTACTTCCTCGCTTCCAATAAGGCCTACCCCCTCAACTCGTTCTAAAAAAATAGGATTTCGTGTAATAAGTTTTTGATATTCAGCAACTCCTGTTAAAAAATAATCGCAAAAATCTAAACATTTATCTATCCAGCCATAAGGTAAATCCGACGCTACTCCTCCAATACGAAAAAAATTATGCATCATTCTCATACCAGTGGCAGCTTCAAATAGATCATATACTAATTCTCTTTCTCTGAAAATATAGAAGAAAGGAGTCTGCGCCCCAATATCGGCCATAAAAGGGCCGAGCCATAACAAATGCGAAGCGATACGACTCAACTCCAACATAATTGTTCGGATATAGCTGGCTCTTTTAGGTACTTGGATATTTCCGAACAACTCTGGTCCGTTTACGGTTATTGCTTCTGTGAACATAGTAGCTAAATAATCCCAGCGTGTTACATAAGGCAAATATTGTATAATTGTTCGGTTTTCCGCAATTTTTTCCATTCCTCGGTGTAAATATCCTAATATTGGTTCACAATCAATAACATCTTCACCATCGAGAGTAACGATGAGTCGAAGAACACCGTGCATTGATGGGTGGTGGGGTCCCATATTTACTATCATGGGGGCATTTCTTGTAGCAGGTATATTCATAGGTTTTTACTCGATTCATTTTTTCATGAATTACTGAAAGTTAAAATAAGTTCATTAAAATTCAAGATCCACTAAATCAAATAATTCAAAATGACCCTTCCAACTCAAATTAACGCGCTTTTGCTTCGCGAATATCTAACTGATTAATTAATTGTTTATAACGTATTCGATTTTTCTTTGACAAATAAGACAGCATCCTTTGGCGTTTTCCCAAAATTTTCCGGAGGCCTCTCTGAGATAAATAATCTTTTCTGTGCAATTCCAAATGTGAAGAAAGTTTTCGTATCCTATTAGTGAGCCTTAGTATTTGAAATGCAACAGACCCCCTGTTTTCTTCTTTTTCTTCGTGTGAAATAACCGAGATGAATGGCTTTTTTACCATAAAATGAAATCGTACCCCCCCCCCACTGGCTTTTAATTACTAAATTTATATATTTTTTTATCAATAAAAAAAGTGAGACTCTTTTTTTTATTTTGCATACACACTATAATAAGCTTAATTTTGTTAAAAATTACCAATTTGAAAATAGTATTCCAATAGGTAGACAAAAAGACGGTTATCTATACTGATAAAAGATACAAATTTTTCAAAAAAATCAAGAAAATTTTTTAATCATTTATAGGTATTGATATGTCGTTGAATTTGTATCATGTATCAGAATGGAATATAAAATAATGTTATATGTGCCTATCTTTGTCTTCATATAAAAATAAAGGACGGGAAATAAAGTCAATTTGTATTTTACTTTTTTGCATTACACGGTTAGTTCATTTTTCAAATCGTGGATACATATGTATCCTTAGCAGACTGAAACGACTGCCATTAGTGGTATCAAACCAATAACGATTCATACAAGCGAAATCTTCTAATCGATAACTAGGCCAAATAAAAAGTTTTAATTTAATGAGTGTATTTGTCTCTCTTTTTCTTTTATTCAAAACGTGACTCTTTCTCTTTACCCGATTTTTAGCCCAAAATGGCGCATTTAGAGGCATAACATTTCGATTCATCGAATCGAAACAAATTAGAATTCTGAATTCTCTACGACGTCTAGGGGATAAAATACTTTCAGGAACAACCAAATCATAATAAGTTTTGTCTCCATTTTCAGTCATCTTTTGAGGCTTTGGAATTAATTCATCAGAATTCTTCTTATCAACAAGGCTTTTTTCTCGGGACCTTTGAGTAATTGTGTGGTTGCTGTTATGAAACATTGAAATACCCATAGTATGATGAATAATAAATGGCGCTGCCCTTTTTAGAGACAGACGAAGGGGTTCAATAAAAAATATTCCATTTTGAATCAATTCTGGAAGATTAAAAATTTGCGGAATCTTTAAAATACCCACATCCATTTCCGCTCTTTGAATAGAGCCTATAGTAATTTCTCTTGGGTTTAGCAGTCTAAGCAGGAGACAATATACGATAATGTTTTTCATTAATCTTTTATTTAAAAAATCATTCCATCTCAATTGAAAAAGCAAATGTTTTTGTAGTATGTTAAAAAAAAACTCGTCTATCTTACGTTCGATCTCACTCTTGGCTGGTTTTTTTTTTTTCTCTTTTTTCATATTTGGCATCACATAATTTTCTTCAATAGCTTTTTCATAGTTTAATAGAGTTGATTTAAAATCTGTATGCATTGGGCATTCTTTTTCTTTTTCTTTTTCGAATGAAAAAATGGATCTAAAGATCTCTCTTTTTTTCTTTACAGTGGTTTTTTTATTTTCACTGACATTTTCATTCAAATTTAAACTGACATTTTTATTCAAATTTAAAAGGAGCAATTTGGTCGGTATGGCCCATGGTTTAATTTTATACGAATTACAAAGTATACACAATTCTGGAAAAGCCTTAATTTGTATTTGTAAATTCAATGTGGACCTATTTAGTATTTCTCCATTCATTCTCATCCAATCAAAAAGTTTTTTTTTTTTTTTTGATGGGTTGATCCCTTGATTTTGATGAATCGTGGGAAAAAAACGAAATTGATTTTCGATTGTATCCTTTTTTTGATAATTATTAGTTTTAATCTTAGTATATTTACTACTGTCGGTGTCAGTATCCATATTTCTCGAGACCCGAATATCGATTTTCTTTCTAAAAAAAAAATTGAGAAATAGCCAATGAAAATATTTTCTATTTTGGTTTTTCTTTATATGTATAATATTATCTATATCTTCTACTAGATAATTTTTGAACATAATTCCTATTAGGGTATTAAAAGATTGGTGTTTACTTTCGGCGTAATTATAAAAAAGATATGGGTTATGATTTACTTGCAAAGATAATGCAGAAATAGAAGAATTCGTTTTAGCTTCAGACTTAATAAAATTATATGATAAAAGAGCGTATCTGTCTTGTTTTTTTTGTTTTTCGAAGTAAATTAAGCGATTTTTTTCATATGAATAATATTTTTTAAAATGGTTTTTTTGAATTATAGAGTGGCGATTTACTCGATTTCTCCTCTCTTGTGGTATGAGTTGAGATAAATTATCTTGATAATAATCTTTTAACCCTTTTTTATATTGATGTAGTGTTCGAAAATTGCGGAGGTTCTTATGATTCAATTCGGAATGGAATATTTTCTGTGTTCCAATAAAATAATTCTTTAGTTCATTTTTAAGAAAAAGAGATGTTCCATTAGATTGAAAGACAGACCTTAATCTTAACTTATATAAAAAAAAAAAGTTCAAAGCCGTGTTTTGTGATAATTTGTAAAAGACATATGCTTGTGACAAATAAAATAAGTCACAAAAAGAATGTAACTTTTTATTACTAATATTAAAAAGTGACTCTGTTATAGTATAAAAAATTTGAGTTCTTTTTTTATTTGTTTTAGCTATTTTTTCTTGATTTGTTTCATTATTGTAAATATAGTTAGTATAGGAATTGTATTTATTAATTTTTGTTTTTGTTGTTTCAAAAAAAAAAAAGAAAAGTTGTACATTTATTCTAGAAATATTGTTGATATAGAAAAGGATATTTCTATGTATCTTTTCAACGAAAAAGTTTATTAAAAAATGTGTTTTACGAATTAGTCGAACATTTCTTTTTTTTAATAGTTGCAAAATAGTTTTTGGCGATTCCACTCTTTTATCATCGCATCTCATTTTGGTCGAACTAATATTTATAGGGAGTCTCCTAAATTCGTTTTTATTGTCTTTTGAAATTTTTTGTATTTCAGTTACCATTGTGCTTGTTCTAGCAGCTAGCCCTTGTATTTTTTGTTTTGTCAATGCACAACTTGTGCAATTCCTAGATTGAATATTAATGGATGATTCATGAATTATATCATTATTTCTTATAAAATTTTGTTCTTCTTTGTTTTGACTCAATTCATATATTTCGATTTCTTTCAATCCAAAAAATGGAATTAGGTTCATTATTTTTAGTTTTTTTATTTTATTTTTAAGAAAAAGAATGCTTTTAATAACTGCGCCTATTTTTTCTTTTGCGACATTTAGAACAAATAAAAATTTTTCTTTTAAAATTTTTAGAATCCTAAAACAAATCTTTTTCCATTTTTGAAGTTTTTTGTTTAGTTCTTTAAAAATGGGGTCAAAAAAGGAGGGTGGTTTTCGTGGAGTCCCACAAGGAAGTTCAGTTTCCTTTCCCCAAACTGTTAAAAAAAAAAAATCGTAGTTTTGTTCGTTATTTTTCAGTGGATAGGTATATCTTTTTCGTCGTTTAGGTTTGTGCCAAGGTTTCAGACGAAAAGGAGATAGGATCTTTATTTGAATACCGTCTGTTAACCAGTTTTTAGGAAATTCATTTTCTGAAAATGGAACGGCGTTATAAGTGCATTTAATATGCATTTCGTTGCGCCAATCTGTTAAATCCTCGGCCCATTCAGGAGGTTGAAATAATAGTATACGAGCGATATTTTTAACTATTATCAATAAAGGCAATTTTAGATATTTTCTCAGAATTGATTGGGTTATTAACATAAGACCTCTTAGTACTTGAGCGAGTATAAAGCTATCCCAGGATTCGTATATTTCTATACGTAGCTTTTCCCTCCTTTTTATTTTTTCATCTTTTATTTTTTTAGCTTTTTCTTGTTTAGTACTTTCTTTTGTTTTTTTCTCTGTATAATCTAAAATTCGTAATTCCGTATTTTTATTTTTCCACAGCTTTTTTTGAAAAATTTTTTTTATTGGCGCGGAAATAGAAAAAAAAAAAGAGGATTCCTTTTCTATTCGATCCAAAAAAGTGGGCGAATGTATATTTGCTTCGAAAGCTTTACAAATAATTGTTTTACGCCTTTGGGCTCGGATTGAGCCTGCAATTATGTCTCGCCGAAAATCCGACCGTTGTGAATAACGTATCACAGCAATCTCCTTTCGTTCATCATTAGAATTATTAATATCTTGGGGATTACTAATATTTTTGGGATTACTATCAGTATTACTATCTTCGCTATCTTCTAGGTTATTATTGTTATTAGTAAAAATCACTACACGTTTACTTTTTCTTGAACGAACCGGAGACTGCTCTTTCAAATGTTTTTCGGTTTGGTCTTCCTCTTGTTCCAAACTGTTGATTAATTTGTGTGACCACCGAGGAACTTTTTTTTTTATTTCTTTTAGCTCAACTAATTGAACTAATTGTTTTCTAAGTTTTTTATTGTTAGGTCGAAGTTTTTTATTGTTAGGTCTAAGTTTTTTAGTGGTAGGATAGGCTTGAACATTTTCAACTAATTTTTTTTTTTCTTCTGAATTAATTCTTACTTGTTTAGATTCAGGAAATAAATAATTTTTTTTTAAATTGGATGTTGGTTTTCCAGAAAATTCATTGATTAAATTCGACAAAAAAATAATTTCTTTTTCTAATGATTTTTTATCAATTCTATCATTTTTTTTTTTTACCTGTTGAACTTCTAAGTAATTAATAATAAGAAATACCCCATAAATCTTATTTATCCAACCCCTTTCTAACGAAATTTTATCTTTGATTGAAAGCCAAAACAATTTTAATATACGGCCACGGGACGCGCCCTTTAATAAAGGGTCATATACCTTAGGTAAGTATTTATTATTAGTGCAATATTGGCATAATCTATTTCTGTTTTCGATGCCATCAAGAATAAGGGAGTTACTCTCTAGAATTTTATCTATAGTCTTAACTCTATCTAAAAACAGTTTTGTTAGATTTTTTCTTTTTTCTTTATTATTATAACTCCACTGATTATCCAATTGATTTTCATTATAGGAGAGTTTTCGTTTTCTGATTGTAAACAGAGACGTCTTTCGTTCTATCATTTCGAAAAAGGTTGATAAACTGGGTGGATGCGTAAAAGAAATTCTTTCTTTTCCAGAACTTTGACATGTATGAAAAAAATATTGTGACATTTCATTTTTTAAGGTTATAGAATTGTCAGATCTATTGGTTTTTAGATACCGAACCGGCCGAGTCCAGTTTTTATAGTCAAAAAGAATAGCCACAATAGGTTTTTGAAAGCTAAAGTTGCGTAAATGTCTTTTTTCTTGAAAATGTCTTTTTTCTTGAAAATGTCTTTTTTCTTGAAAATGTATTCTTTCTTTCAATATTTCTAACTTCGAATTTTCTTGATTCCGATCCACATTTAGATAATAAGTTTCATAAATGGGTCTGTTTTTATATCGTGTCTCTTTAAAGAGGAATTC